AAATCAAGAACTCGTTTCAAACAAATTGCTTTTGGGGGAGAAGAAAAAGTATTCGATATGGTTAGAGCTGATCCGAATGATCAAAAATTTAGTAATCTTAAAATTGAAGAAATTAAGAAAAAGGTTCCTCGATGGTTATACAAACTGACTTCTGATTTGGATTTTGAAGAAGAGGAGGAGGAGGAGGAAGAAGATGATCAGGAAGAATCCACAGATGATCACGGGATTCGTTCAAGAAAATCCAAACGTGTAGTAATTTATACTGACACTGATACCGATGAGGATACTAATGTCATTAATACTACTGATAATATCATTAATACCAATGATAATATCATTAATACTACCACTGATAATATCAGTAATACCAATGATAATATCATCAATACTACCACTGATAATATCAGTAATACCAATGATATTATCACTAATACTACTGATAATATTATCAATACTACTGATAATATCATTAATACCACCGAGAGTAATAAAGAAAAAAATAGTGATGATCAAGTCGAAAATGCTAATCAAGCAAAAAATGGTGATCGAAGAGGAAATGGTGATCAAGCAGAAGAACATGAGATGGCCTTGATACGTTACTCGCAACAATCAGATTTTCGTCGTGATCTAATCAAAGGGTCGATGCGGGCTCAAAGACGTAAAACAGTGACTTGGGAAATGTTTCAAACAGATGTACACTCCCCCCTTTTTTTTGACAGAATAGACAAAACACCTTTGTTTTCTTTTGATATCTCAAGGATGATGAACCTAATTTTTAGGAATTGGATGGAGGAGAAAAGCCCAAAAATAAAAACATCTGATTATGTGGGTGAAGGGGTAAAAGAGAAAGAGAAAATAGAGGAAGAGGAAGAACACGAAGAAGAAAAAGGGGAGTATAAAAGAAAAGAGGATAAAAGACAGGAGGAGGAACGGATAGCAATAGCAGAAACTTGGGATAATATTATATTTGCTCAAGCAATAAGGAGTTCCATATTAGTAACCCACTCGATTCTTCGAAAATACATCGTATTACCTTCATTGATAATAGTTAAAAATATTGGTCGTATGTTATTATTTCAATTCCCTGAGTGGTATGAAGATTTTAACGAATGGAGTAGGGAAATGCATGTCAAATGCACATATAATGGTGTTCAATTATCGGAAACAGAATTTCCAAAAGATTGGTTAACAGACGGTATTCAGATAAAAATCCTATTTCCTTTCTCTCTGAAACCTTGGCATAGAAAAAAGCTACGATCCCATCATAAGGATCTAAGAAAAAAACAAAAAAATTTCTGTTTTTTAACGATCTGGGGGATGGAAACAGAACTGCCCTTTGGCTCTCCCCGAAAAAAACCTTTCTTTTTTGAACCCATTCATAAAACACTCGAAAAAAAAATTAGAAAAGTAAAAAAGAAAGGTTTTTTCTTTCTAATAATTCTAAAAGACAACATAAAAGGTTTTCTAAAGATTCTCAACGAAAAAATAAGATGGATTATCAAAATAGTTCTATTTATAAAAATCAAAGTGAAGGAACTCCTTTTCTTTTTTAGAGTAACACGAGTCTCTGACCCAAGTCAAAATGAAGAACCAAGTCAAAATGAGAAAGATTCCAAAATAAGTAATAGGATCATCCATGAATCACCCATTAGAATTGTATCCGGAGATTGGACAAATGATTCACTGATAGAAAGAAAAATTAATGATCTGGCTGATAAAACAACCAAAATCTGGGATCAAATAGAAAAGATTAGAAAAGACAAGAAAAAAAAACCTCTAACTCCAGATATTGAGGATATAGATATTAGTGCTAACAAGGGAAATTTTAGTAATAAAAGAACCGAATCACGGAAACATATTTGGCAAATATCTAAAAAAAGAAGAAGTGCCCGATTAATCTCTAAATGGGACTCTTTTATGAAATCTTTCATTGAAAGAATATACATGGGTATCCTTCTATGTATCACTAACATTTACAGGATCAATGTACAATTTTTTCTTGACTCAACAAAAAAGACTTTAAATGGATACACTTACAATGACGAAATAAAGGAAAAGGATACTAATGAAACGAATCCCAATATAATTCCCTTCATTTCGACTGTAAAATCTCTTTCTACTTATACTACTAATATAAGTAGTGATAGTAATTCACCGATTTACTGCGACTTATCTTCTTTGTCCCAAGCCTATGTGTTTTACAAATTATTGCAAACCCAAGTTAGTAACAAATATAAGTCAGAATCCATATTTAATTACTACAGAACATATCCTTTTATTAAGGATAGAATAAAAGACTATTTCCATGACTATTTCCATACACGAGGAATATTTGATTCAGAATCAAAACACAAGAAACTGCGGAATTCTGGAATGAGTGAATGGAAAAACTGGTTAAAGAGCCATTATCAATACAATTTATCCCATGACAAATGGTCTAGATTAGCACCTCTAAAATGGAGAAAGAAAGTCAATCAGCATCCTACGATTAAAAATCACGACTCACCAAAATTGGGTTCATATGAAGAAAAAGACCAATTAATTCATTCCGGGAAAAAAGATTATTATAAATTGGGCTTATTGAAGAGTCCGAGTCGCGAAAAAAAAATTCAAAAACACTACAGATATGATCTTTTATCATATAAATATCTTAATTATGAAGATGTTAAAGACTCCAATATTTATGGATCACCATTACAAGTAAACAGGCACGGAAAGATTTCTAATTACAATACACATAAATACAAATCGTTTTATGCTATAACTATAAATGATAGCCTAGAAGATAAATATACAATTGATAGGGATCAAAATCTAGATAGAAAATATTTGGAATTGAGAATCACCAATTGTTACCCTAGAAACAATATTGAAACTAGGACTAGTACGGGTATCGGAACTTTCATTAATAAAAAAAAGAAAACTACTAAGACTGGGACCAATAAGAAAGATATTCTTTCTCTTTATATCAGAATTCATCAAGAAATCCAAACAAAGCAAAAAGAGTTCTTTTTTGATTGGATGGGAATGAATGAACAAATGTTAGATCGTACTATATCGAATCTGCGCCCTTGGTTCTTACCAGAATTTGTGCCGCTTTACGATCGATATAAGACTAATCCGTGGATCATACCAATCAAATTGCTTCTATTTGATTTTCATGGAAATAAAACAAGCGATCTTTATATAGATCCAAAGGTAGAATCTAATCAAAAAGAAAGATTTCATCCAAAACCAAAAGTAGAATCTAATCAAAAGGGATATCTTGAATTAGAGAATCGGAACCGGGACGAGAAAAAACGACAGCACCAAGGAAATCTTATATCTGATATAAGAAACAAAAAAAAAGATGTTGGAGCAAATTCTGCAGGTTCAGATATTAAGAAACGCAGAAAGAAAAAGAAATTAAAGAGCAAGAAGGAAGCGGAACTAGACTTCTTTTTGCAAAAATATTTTCTTTTTCAACTCCGATGGGATGATTCTTTCAATCAAAGAATGACCAATAATATCAAGGTATATTGTCTACTGCTTAGACTTATGAATCCGAATGAAATTGCTATATCCTCTATTCAAAGAGGAGAAATGGGTCTAGATGTAATGCTGATTAATAAGGATTTGTCTCTTCCAGAATTGATAAAAAGGGGAATATTTCTTATTGAACCGGTTCGTTTGTCTATCAAATGGGATGGAATTTCGATTATGTATCAAACCATAGCTATTTCATTGACCCATAAGGATCAGCACCAAACTAATCGAGGATACCAGGTAAAAAAACATATTGATAAGAATTACTTTAATGGCTCGATTGCACGACACGGAGCAGTGCGTGTGAATGGGGACAATAATAATTATGATTTGCTTGTTCCTGAACATATTTTATCTCCTAGCCATCGTAGAGAATTGAGAATTCTAAGCCGTTTCAATTACCGAAATAGGAACCTTGTGAATAAGAATCCAGTATTTTGCAATAGAGCTAAGACTAATGTGCAGAGGTTTGAGAAATTTGTAAATAGGGATAAGCATTTTGATACAGATACAAATAACTCTCTAAAATGGAAAGTGTTTCTTTGGCCCACTCATCGATTAGAAGATTTAGCCTGTATGAATCGCTATTGGTTTGATACCAATAATGGGAGTCGTTTCAGTATGTCAAGGATCCATATGTATCAGCAATTTGGAATTCGCTGATGTTACAGTCAATTTCCCTCTTTATCACGTGCCTGGTATATGAGAACATGCAAATAAATACATACCTTATGTTAGACTCTGATACACAAGATTCAGTCACATATCAATTGGACCTAGGAATGAATCGACAGAATCTTTTTAGGTCCCTTTCATTCTGTTTCGTGAGCCCAGGAATATACCATCCCTTTGTGTCTGAATAAATTTATTGTTATTATTTATTCATATTCATTTTGATTTGTTTGATAGAAAAAAGAGTAATATATGAATCAATCCAGATTATTGTGTACACCAGAACAAAATAAATGGTATTATTATTCTTGATTGGGAAGATTTATATCCGTGGGAACAAAAAGAAAAAAAGAGAAGAATTTATTTGTATGGTAAAGAATTCGCCCATATCCGTTATTCCACAAGAAGAAAAAAGGGGTTCTGTTGAATTCCAAGTATTTAATTTTACCAATAAGATAGAGAGACTTACTTCACATTTGGAACTGCACAGAAGAGACTATTTATCTCAGAGAGGTCTGCGGAAAATTCTGGGGAAACGCCAACGACTGCTGGTTTATTTATCAAAGAAAAATCGAGTGCGTTATAGGGAATTAATTGGTCAATTGGGTATTCGAGAACCAAAAACTGGTTAGTTTGGAAATTCGTTTGAATTTTTCGGTTCATTAGATCTTGAATTTTTATGAACCTCGTTTCATTTTCAGTTCAGGAATTCATGGAATAATGAATTGGGATCGGAGAATAAGGAGAATAAAAACATATGACTGTACCAGACGCAAGAAAAGACCTCCTCGTGGTCAATATGGGTCCTCACCACCCGTCAATGCATGGTGTTCTTCGACTCATTGTTACTCTAGATGGCGAAGATGTTATCGACTGTGAACCCATATTGGGTTATTTACACAGAGGAATGGAAAAAATTGCGGAAAACCGAACAATTATACAATATCTACCTTATGTGACACGTTGGGATTATTTAGCTACTATGTTCACGGAGGCAATAACCGTTAATGCACCTGAGGAATTGGGAAATATTCAAGTACCTAAAAGAGCCAGCTATATTAGGGTAATTATGCTGGAGTTGAGTCGTATAGCTTCGCATTTGTTATGGCTTGGACCTTTTATGGCCGATATCGGCGCACAGACTCCTTTCTTCTATATTTTCAGAGAGAGGGAATTGTTATATGATCTATTCGAAGCTGCCACAGGTATGCGAATGATGCATAATTATTTCCGTATCGGGGGGGTAGCTGCTGATTTACCTCATGGCTGGATAGATAAATGTTTAGATTTCTGCGATTATTTTTTAACGGGAGTTGTTGAATATGAAAAGCTTATTACGCGCAATCCCATCTTTTTGGAACGAGTTGAAGGGGTAGGTTTTATTGGGGAAGAGGAAGCCATAAATTGGGGTTTATCAGGACCAATGCTACGAGCTTCCGGAATCCAATGGGACCTTCGTAAAGTCGATCGGTATGAGTGTTATGATGAATTCGATTGGGAAGTCCAATGGCAAAAAGAAGGAGACTCATTAGCTCGTTATTTAGTAAGAATTGGCGAAATGACGGAATCCATAAAAATTATTCAACAGGCTCTAGAAGGAATTCCGGGGGGACCTTATGAAAATTTAGAATTCCGACGCTTTGCTGGAACAAAAGATTCAGAATTGAACGACTTTGAATATCGATTCATTAGTAAAAAGCCTTCTCCCAGTTTTGAATTGTCAAAACAAGAACTTTATGTGAGAGTAGAAGCCCCAAAGGGAGAATTAGGTATTTTTCTGATAGGAGATAATAGTGTTTTTCCTTGGAGATGGAAAATCCGTCCACCCGGTTTCATCAATTTGCAAATTCTTCCTCAGCTAGTTAAAAGAATGAAATTGGCTGATATTATGACAATACTAGGTAGTATAGATATCATTATGGGAGAAGTTGATCGTTGAAATGATAATTGAAGAAGCACAAGCTATCAATTCTTTTTTCAGATCGGAATCCTCAAAAGAGGTCTATGGGCTCATATGGTTACTTATACCTATTTTTACTCTTGTATTGGGAATCACAATAGGGGTATTAGTAATTGTGTGGCTAGAAAGAAAAATATCTGCAGGGATACAACGACGAATTGGTCCTGAGTATGCCGGGCCCTTGGGCATTCTTCAAGCTCTAGCGGATGGGGTCAAACTACTTTTCAAAGAAGATCTTCTTCCATCTAGAGGAGATATTCGTTTATTTAGTGTCGGCCCATCCGTAGCGGTCGTATCAATTCTACTGAGTTATTCAGTAATTCCCTTTGGCCATCACCTTGTACTAACCGATCTCAGTATAGGTGTTTCTCTATGGATCGCTATTTCAAGTATTGCCCCTATCGGACTTCTTATGTCCGGATATGGATCAAATAATAAATATTCCTTTTCAGGTGGTTTACGAGCTGCTGCTCAATCTATAAGTTATGAAATACCGTTAACTCCATGTGTGTTATCAATATCTCTACGTGTGATTCGTTGGAATACGCACTCCTACCTCTTTCTTTGCTTTTTCTAGGAAAGAAGTTGATTGAATATATATAGATAGAACTCTTTTTTATTCATCACTGGGATCTATGAACTAAACCAGATAGTTATATGAGTGAAACAAAACTGCTTATGAATTCGCAGTAAGAAGATCGAGTCTCATTACCTATGTACGAGAGTAAAGTGGAGCTAAACATAAGCAGTGGAAGCTGTTTACCCCAAGTATCGATTAGCCATCAGGACTTGAAGCGGGCGCAAAAGATCAACTGTATGGAATTTTTACTCTTGTATTTATTACCATACCGAGGATCAACCAAAACTGAGTGGACGGTTAGGAACACCAAGGTACACAAAAGATTAGTAATGGAGATAATGTAACGTATCCAAACGGATATTTTTACATTACATAAAAGGAGTCATAATGAGGGCTTGAAGTTGGTAGAAATGATCAAAAAGTACTTCCCCGTGATCCCGATCCAGAGTATAGCTCCTATCCACTGATTGAAAAATAACTATCAGGAACGAAGTAATCCTTTATTTATATAGTATAGTCCTTCTGAGAAAGAAGAGAAGAACAGGAAGGAAAAATGGATTGACTATTTATTGTATCTTATGGAAAGATCGAGTTATTACTGAACAAGAAACTAAGCAAAAAGGATAAAGGATGAGATGGATTCAGAAGTGTACTTTTTATTTGTTATTATCTTATCGCGGACAGAATCCCACTGGTCTAGTTCACTTATGAGCATTTTGATTCATCTTTATTTTTTCCTATGGTATGCCAATGTAATACCGAAGCATACCTTAGATTTATTCGTGACCATTGAGGAGCCGTATGAAGCTGAGGTCTCATGTACGGTTCTGGAATAGAGATGGGAACAGTGATGTTATCATCGACTATGATTATCTAACAGTTCAAGTACGGTTGATATAGTTGAGGCGCAGTCAAAATATGGTTTTTGGGGGTGGAATCTTTGGCGTCAACCTATAGGGTTTCTAGTTTTTATAATTTCTTCACTAGCGGAATGCGAGAGATTGCCCTTTGATTTACCGGAAGCCGAGGAGGAATTAGTAGCAGGTTATCAAACTGAATATTCAGGTATCAAATTTGGTTTATTTTATGTTGCTTCTTACCTAAATTTACTAGTTTCTTCATTATTCGTAACAGTTCTGTACTTGGGAGGGTGGAATCTTCCTATTCCATATATACCAATTACTGAACTTTTCGAAATAAATCAAACTAGTGAAGTCTTTGGAACAACAATTAGTCTCCTCATTACATTAGCTAAAGCTTATTTGTTCCTGTTCATTCCTATCTCAACAAGATGGACTTTACCTAGGCTGAGAATGGATCAACTATTAAATCTTGGGTGGAAATCTCTTTTACCTATTGCTCTCGGTAATCTATTATTGACAACTTCTTCCCAACTTGTTTCGCTGTAACAGAATAGGATATTCCAGATTCTTATCCTCTCTCAAGCAAGAGAAAGAAACATCAAATTATTCATGGATATTCACGATATATGTTTCCTATGGTGACTGGGTTCATGAATTATGGTCAACAGACAGTACGAGCTGCAAGATACATTGGTCAAAGTTTCATGATTACCTTATCTCACGCAAATCGTTTACCTGTAACTATTCAATATCCTTATGAAAAATCGATCACATCAGAGCGTTTCCGTGGGCGAATCCACTTTGAATTTGATAAATGCATTGCTTGTGAAGTATGTGTTCGCGTATGTCCGATAGATCTACCTGTTGTTGATTGGCGATTAGAAACAGATATTAGAAAGAAACGATTGCTTAATTATAGTATTGATTTCGGAATCTGTATATTTTGTGGTAATTGCGTGGAGTATTGCCCCACAAACTGTTTATCAATGACTGAAGAATATGAACTTTCCACCTACGATCGTCACGAATTAAATTATAATCAAATTGCTTTGGGTCGGTTACCAATGTCTGTAATTGGAGATTACACAGTTCGAACAATTATGAACTCAACTCAAATAAAAATATCTATGGATAAACCCCTTGATTCAAGAACGATTACCAATTAAATTAAAAATCAGACTAAGTTTTGATCTAAAGTAGGTAAGTTTCTTTCATGTCAGACAAATAATAACTAGATTTGTGAGGATTATAACTACTTTTGGAATATATAAATATATATATATATATATATATAAATATATAGCCATTATAGCCATAGACCTTATTTGTTTAATTAAAAATATGAAATTACGAACTCTGTTTCGACTAAAGACAAAAGCAAGATTGGCCCGTTCAATTGATTAACTCTATCTACATAAACCCACACCACGCTGGGGTAAGAACTATTAGATATAAAAAAAGGGTAACCTACTTTTTCCCGACCAGTAAGATCATGAGATATTTTGACTTATTTATCGCTTATTTAACACATAATGGATTTACCTGCGCCAATACATGATATTCTTTTAGTATCTCTGGGATCAGGTCTTATAGTAGGAGGTCTAGGAGTGGTATTACTTACCAATCCAATTTATTCTGCCTTTTCGTTGGGATTGGTTCTTGTTTGTATATCTTTATTTTATATTCTATCGAACTCTTATTTTGTAGCTGCTGCGCAGCTACTTATTTACGTGGGAGCCATAAATGTCTTAATCTTATTTGCTGTGATGTTTATGAATGGTTCAGAATATTACAATGATTTGCATTTTTGGACTGTCGGAGATGGATTCACTTCGCTAGTTTGTACAAGTATTTTTTTTTCACTAATTGCTACTATCCCAAACACGTCATGGTACGGGATTATTTGGACTACAAGATCAAACCAGATCATAGAACAGGACCTGACAAGTAATGTTCAACAGATTGGGATTCATTTATCAACAGATTTTTATCTTCCATTTGAACTTATTTCTATAATCCTTTTAGTTTCCTTAGTGGGCGCAATTGCTATGGCTCGTCGGGAATAGATACTTAGAATTGGAAATGCAAATAAGGTCTTCCTCCGTGTAATTGTTATCGCATCTGTCCACCCTAAATTGGAATATTGTTCATGAGACATATTGAAATTGAAAAGTTTTTGTTAGTTCGACGACCCATTTCAGTGTCTTTTTTGGTACTGTATTTCTTATATATATTATATGGATTGATAATTGAATTCTATTCAGTAGAATCTTCTAATTTAATTAATCGAATCAGTTGAATTGTTGTTTATATTGAAATGAATCGAGATTGACGAGGAGTTGGTCAATGATGCTCGAGCATGTACTTGTTTTGAGTGCCTATTTATTTTCTATTGGTATC